ATTTGACCTACTTTAGCCGGATGAAAGGAAACTTTCACGTCCGATTTTTAGGGGGGGGGGAGATCCTATCCCAATTTTTATTTTGCTAGGCCCATAGATAAAAAACCCACTTTTTTACGATTACGGGGTTTATTGGAATATGAAATTCAACCCTGGAAATACAGGATCCCAATTTTTTTTACTACCCGGAGCTTCGATACATTTCGAAATCGAGAGATGTCTACCGGAGGAGGTTCTATCAGACAACAATTAGCCAATCTAGATTTACGAATGATTATAGATTATTCATTGGTAGAATGGAAAGAATTGGAGGAAGAGGAATCCACAGGGAATGAATGGGAAGATCGAAAAGTTGGAAGAAGAAAAGATTTTTTGCTTAGACGCATGGAATTGGCTAAGCATTTTATTCGAACAAATATAGAACCAAAATGGATGGTTTTGCGTCTATTACCAGTTCTTCCTCCTGAGTTGAGACCAATCTATCATATAGATGAGGATAAACTAGTGACCTCGGATATTAATGAAATCTATAGAAGAATTATCTATCGGAATAATACTCTTACAGATCTATTAACAACAAGTATAGCTACACCAGAAGAATTAATAATATCTCAGGAAAAATTGCTACAAGAAGCCGTGGATGCACTTCTTGATAATGGAATCTGCGGACAACCAATGAGGGATGATCATAATAGAATTTACAAGTCGCTTTCAGATGTAATTGAAGGCAAAGAAGGAAGAGTTCGCGAGACTCTGCTTGGTAAACGAGTCGATTATTCAGGGCGGTCAGTGATTGTCGTGGGCCCTTCACTTTCATTACATCGATGTGGATTGCCTCGCGAAATTGCAATAGAACTTTTCCAGGCATTTGTAATTCGTGACCTAATTAGAAAACATCTTGCTTCGAACATAGGAGTTGCTAAGAGTCAAATTCGGAAAAAAAAACCTATTGTATGGGAAATACTTCAAGAAATTCTGGATGACCATCCTGTATTGCTGAATAGAGCGCCTACTCTGCATAGATTAGGTATACAGGCATTCCTCCCCGTTTTAGTGGAAGGGCGTGCTATTTGTTTACATCCATTAGTTTGTAAGGGCTTCAATGCAGACTTTGACGGGGATCAAATGGCTGTTCATGTGCCTTTATCTTTAGAGGCGCAAGCAGAGGCACGTTTACTTATGTTTTCTCATATGAATCTTTTGTCTCCAACTATTGGAGATCCCATTTCTGCACCAACTCAAGATATGCTTAGTGGACTCTATGTCTTAACGAGTGGAAATCGTCGGGGTATTTGTGTAAATAGGTATAATCCATGTAATCGTAGAAACTATCAAAATGAAGATAATAACTATAAGTATACAAAAAAAAAAGAACCCTTTTTTTGTAATGCCTATGATGCAATTGGAGCTTATCGGCAAAAACGAATCAATTTAGGTAGTCCTTTGTGGCTGCGGTGGCGACTAGATCAACGTGTTATTGCTGCAAGAGAAGCTCCTATCGAAATTCACTATGAATCTTTGGGGACCTATTATGAGATTTATGGACACTATCTAATAGTAAGAAGTATAAAAAAAGAAATTCTTTATATATATATTCGAACCACTCTTGGTCATATTTCTCTTTATCGAGAAATAGAAGAAGCCATACAGGGGTTTTGGCAGGGCTGTTATAATTCTATGCTACCAGCGCGAATTCGAGTCTCACCGGGTTAACTAGGACTAGAAATGCGGAATTTCTACGTGAATCAAGATCTAGAAAAGGAAGTTTTCCAATCACTGACTCAAACCCATTGTCAAATTCTACTCAGCGCAACGCAATATGGAGGTACTGATGGCAGAACGGCCCACTCAGGTCTTTCACAATAAAGTGATAGACGGAACTGCCATGAAACGACTTATTAGTCGATTTATTGATCACTATGGAATAGGATATACATCACATATCCTGGATCAAGTAAAGACTCTGGGTTTCCGACAAGCGACCGCCGCATCCATTTCATTAGGAATTGATGATCTTTTAACAATACCTTCTAAAAGATGGCTCGTTCAAGACGCTGAACAACAAAGTGTTCTTTTGGAAAAACACCATCATTATGGGAATGTACACGCGGTAGAAAAATTACGTCAATCAATCGAGATATGGTATGCCACAAGTGAATATTTGCGACAAGAAATGACTCCTAATTTTCGGATGACCGATCCTTTTAATCCAGTCCATATAATGTCTTTTTCGGGAGCCAGAGGAAATGCGTCTCAGGTACATCAATTAGTAGGTATGAGAGGATTAATGTCGGATCCCCAAGGACAAATGATTGATTTACCCATTCAAAGCAATTTACGCGAAGGACTCTCTTTAACAGAATATATTATTTCTTGCTACGGAGCCCGTAAAGGAGTTGTGGATACCGCTATCCGAACATCAGATGCAGGATATCTCACGCGCAGACTTGTTGAAGTAGTGCAACACATTGTTGTACGTCGAACAGATTGTGGCACCGTTCGCGGTATTTCTGTAAGTCCTCGAAATGGAATGATGGCGGACAGGATTTTTATCCAAACATTAATTGGCCGTGTATTAGCAGATGATATATATATAGGTTCGCGATGCATTGCTACTAGAAATCAAGATATTGGGGTTGGACTTGTCAATAGATTCATAACTTTTAGAGCACAACCAATCTCTATTCGAACCCCCTTTACTTGTAGGAGTACATCTTGGATTTGTCAATTATGTTATGGCCGGAGTCCAGCTCATGACGACCTGGTCGAATTGGGAGAAGCTGTAGGTATTATTGCAGGTCAATCTATTGGAGAACCGGGTACTCAATTAACATTAAGAACTTTTCATACTGGCGGAGTATTCACAGGGGGTACTGCAGAACATGTGCGAGCCCCTTTTAATGGAAAAATAAAATTCAATGAGGATTTGGTTCATCCGACACGTACACGTCATGGACATCCTGCTTTTCTATGTTCTAGAGACTTATATGTAACTATTGAGAGTGAAGATATTATACACAATGTGTGTATTCCGCCCAAAAGTTTTCTTTTAGTTCAAAACGATCAATATGTAGAATCAGAACAAGTCATTGCTGAGATTCGCGCGAGAACATCCACTTTGAATTTGAAAGAGAAGGTTCGAAAACATATTTATTCTGACTCAGAGGGCGAAATGCACTGGAATACCGATGTGTACCATGCACCTGAATTTACATATGGTAATATTCATCTCTTACCAAAAACAAGTCATTTATGGATATTATTAGGGGAGCCCTGGAGATCTAGTCTAGGCCCCTGTTCGATCCACAAGGATCAAGATCAAATGAACGCTTATTCTCTTTCTGTTAAGCGAAGATATATTTCTAACCCCTCAGTAACTAATAATCAAGTGAGACACAAATTTTTTAGTTCGTATTTTTCTGGTAAAAATAAAAAAGGAGATAGGATTCCTGATTATTCAGAACTTAATCGAATGACATGTACTGGTCGTTGTAATCTCAGATATCCGGGCATTCTCGACGGGAATTCTGATTTATTGGCAAAGAGGCGAAGAAATAGAGTCATCATCCCACTCGACTCGATTCAAGAAGGCGAGAACCAACTAATACCTTCTTCAGGTATCTCAATTGAAATCCCCAGAAATGGTATTCTCCGTAGAAATAGTATTCTTGCTTATTTCGACGATCCTCGATATATAAGAAAGAGCTCGGGACTTACTAAATATGAGACTAGAGAGCTGAATTCAATCGTCAACGAAGAGAATTTGGTTGAGTATCGAGGAGTCAAGGTATTTTGGCCAAAATATCAAAAGGAAGTCAATCCATTTTTTTTTATTCCCGTGGAAGTCCACATTTTGGCCGAATCTTCTTCCATAATGGTACGGCACAATAGTATTATTGGGGTAGATACACAAATCACTTTAAATAGAAGAAGTCGGGTAGGTGGATTGGTCCGAGTGAAGAAAAAAGCAGAAAAAATTAAACTGATAATCTTTTCTGGAGATATCCATTTTCCTGGAAAGACAAATAAGGCATTCCGATTGATACCACCGGGAGGGGGAAAACAAAATTCCAAAGAATACAAAAAATTGAAAAATTGGCTCTATATCCAACGAATGAAACTTTCCAGGTATGAAAAAAAGTATTTTGTTTTGGTTCAACCCGTAGTCCCATATAAAAAAACGGATGGTATAAATTTAGGAAGACTTTTCCCAGCGGATCTCTTGCAGGAAAGTGATAATCTACAACTTCGAGTTGTCAATTATATCCTTTATTACGACCCAATTCTTGAAATTTGGGACACAAGTATTCAATTAGTTCGGACTTGTTTAGTGTTGAATTGGGACCAAGACAAAAAGATCGAAAAGGCCTGTGCTTCCTTTGTTGAAATAAGGACAAATGGTTTGATTAGAGATTTTCTAAGAATCGACTTAGCGAAGTCACCTATTTCATATACCGGAAAAAGGAACGATCTGCCGGGTTCAGGATTGATCTCTGAGAATGGATCAGATCGCGCTAATGGCAATCCGTTTTCTTCCATTTATTCCTATTCCAAGGCAACGATTCAAGAATCCCTTAATCCAAACCAAGGAACTATTCATACATTGTTGAATCGAAATAAGGAATCTCAATCTTTGATAATTTTGTCATCATCCAATTGTTCTCGAATAGGCCCATTCAACGATGTAAAATATCCCAATGTGATAAAAGACTCAATCAAAAAGGACCCCCTAATTCCAATTAGGAATTCGTTGGGCCCCTTAGGAACAGGCTTTCCAATTTATCATTTCGATTTATTTTCCCATTTAATAACCCATAATCAGATCTTGGTAACGAACTATTTGCAACTTGACAATTTAAAACAGATTTTTCAAATACTTAAATATTATTTACTGGATGAAAATGGTAAAATTTATAATCCCTATTCATGCAGTAACATCATTTTGAATCCATTCAAATTGAATTGGTATTTTCTCCATTACAATTATTGTGAAGAGACAT